TTTATAGCCGGACAATTAAAAAATAGAGTTTCTTTTCGCAAAGCAATGAAAAAGGCTATAGAATTAACTGAACAAGCAGATACAAAAGGAATTCAAGTGCAAATTGCAGGACGTATCGACGGAAAAGAAATTGCGCGTGTTGAATGGATCAGAGAGGGTAGGGTTCCACTACAAACCATTCGAGCCAAAATTGATTATTGTTCCTATACAGTTCGAACAATCTATGGGGTATTAGGCATCAAAATTTGGATCTTTATAGAAGGGGAATAATAAACCTTTATTTCCCTTTGCATTCTATCCAGCGATGGAACAAAAAATGATCAATTAGTTTCTTCTTTTTCTTTTCTGTTCAATAAAAAAATGAACAATTATAATTCTATAAGGTTTAATAAAAATTAAATGAATCTTTTGATAAAATTGCTATGCTTAGTGTGTGACTCGTTGGTTTTTTGAGGGTTAGTATAAAAAAACAGCCCCATAGTATAAACAAATAACTATAGAAGTAATAACCAACTCATCACTTCGTATTATCTGGATCCAAAGAACCAGTCAAGATATGATATATTGTTCATATTGTTGTAGCAACTGAAATCTTTTTTTATTAAAAAATCTGCTTCTAAGTTGTCAATCGAAATAAAAAAGAAAGGGTATGGATAAATGGAAGGATGAGAGAAAGAAAGAAAAAGAATTGATGATATAGAATTCCAATATGTAAGGTCTATGAGTCATCTCAGAAAAAATCTGCGTAATAAAGCATTAATACGGATTCATCATTAAATGGATCTGCTCGTCGAACAAAAAATAAAGAGCTTCGAGCCAATAAAGACTAAGACTATTGACTCAAGAACTAATAGCTCCGTTGTAGAATTCAGACCTAACCATTAAGTAAGAAGCGATGGGAACGATGGAACCTGTGAATTCAAAAGATTTTAGTAAAAATGAATTCAAATGATTCATTGATCGGGATGGCGGAACCGGCCAGAGACCAATTCATCTATTCGGAAAAGTTATGAACTAATGTAATGATAGAACTGAAATAGAAATTGAAAGAGTAAATATTCGCCCGCGAAAACTTGATTTTCTTGGATTGCTAAAATTGGGTCAATCCAATACGATAAAGAGTAAAACAAAAGAAAGATTTGTTTTAACATTCTAAAATATATAAATAGACTAAAAAATAGTTTAAAAAAAGAGTTATTTAATATATTTAGATTTAGTTATAGTTATCTATACAAACAAGATATACAAATTAATAATAGATTTGATATAGATTAAATGAAATCAATGATTTAGTATATTACTTATTAAATACATGTATATCTTAATTCAAATTATATTCTATCTGAATTGAATTCAAAATCTTTAATTTGAATTGATTTTATTCGCGAGGAGCTGGATGAGAAGAAACTCTCACGTCCGGTTCTGTAGTAGAGATGGAATTCAAAACAAACCATCAACTATAACCCCAAAAGAACCAGATTCCGTAAACAACATAGAGGAAGAATGAAGGGAATATCTTATCGAGGTAATACTATTTGTTTTGGTAAATACGCTCTTCAGGCACTTGAACCCGCTTGGATCACATCTAGACAAATAGAAGCAGGTCGACGAGCAATGACACGAAATGCACGTCGCGGTGGAAAAATATGGGTCCGTATATTTCCAGATAAACCAGTTACAGTAAGGCCCGCAGAAACACGTATGGGTTCAGGTAAAGGCTCTCCCGAATATTGGGTAGCTGTTGTTAAACCAGGTCGAATCCTTTATGAAATGGGTGGAGTAACAGAAAATATAGCCAGAAGGGCTATTTCTATAGCAGCGTCCAAAATGCCTATACGAGCTCAATTCATCATTTCGGGATAAAAAGAAATAGGCCTTAAAAATAGCGGGTGCAGATTTCTTTTTTTGAACAAATAATATTTCTTTTTTTCTTCGACCTTTTTATTGTAAAAAACAGATAAAAAAAATGATATGATTCAACCTCAGACCCATTTGAATGTAGCAGATAACAGCGGGGCTCGAGAATTGATGTGTATTCGAATCATAGGAGCTAGCAATCGTCGATATGCTCATATTGGTGACGTTATTGTTGCTGTGATCAAAGACGCAGTTCCAAACATGCCTCTAGAAAGATCAGAAGTGGTCAGAGCTGTAATTGTCCGTACTTGTAAAGAACTTAAACGTGACAACGGTATGATAATACGATATGATGACAATGCTGCAGTTGTGATTGATCAAGAAGGAAATCCAAAAGGAACTCGAGTTTTTGGTGCGATTGCCCGAGAATTGAGACAATTCAATTTTACTAAAATAGTTTCATTAGCTCCCGAGGTATTATAAAATGAGACTACGATATGGTTATAGGTTATAGTAGGGTATTTAAAAGAAATAGATTAAGATTCATTTAGTAGATTTTGTCTCACGTATATACCTTTCAAAATTCATATTAATATTCATAAACAAATACGTAAAAAAAAAAAAAAGAAAAATATGTTGATTATATCCAAATTTGGAGGCACCAATAATTTTAATTAATCATGAGTAGTGATACTATTGCTGACATAATAACCTCTATACGAAATGCCGATATGTATAGAAAAAGCGTGGTTCGAGTAGCATCTACTAATATCAGCCAAAGTATTGTTAAAATACTTTTACGAGAGGGTTTTATCGAAAACGTGAGAAAACATCGAGAAAACAACAAAGATTTTTTGGTTTTAACCCTACGACATAGAAGGAATAGGAAAAGGACTTATCGAAATCTTTTAAATTTAAAACGGATCAGTCGGCCGGGTCTACGAATCTATTCTAACTATCAAAGAATTCCTAGAATTTTAGGCGGGATGGGGGTTGTAATTCTTTCTACCTCTCGGGGTATAATGACAGACCGAGAGGCTCGACTAGAAAGAATAGGCGGAGAAATTTTGTGTTATATATGGTAATCTTTCTATTATCCGAGTTGAATAGGAAACTTCTTTTTTGTGAAAAAGAAAAGATAAGGGGTGGGTTGTCTAATAGGGTTCTTCCTCCACTAGTTGATACTTCAAGGAGGTTTTACCTGGAATGAAAGAACAAAAATGGATTCATGAGGGTTTAATTACTGAATCGCTTCCCAACGGCATGTTCCGGGTTCGTTTAAATAATGAAGATATGATTCTAGGTTATGTTTCAGGAAAGATCCGACGTAGTTTTATACGAATATTGCCAGGAGATAGAGTCAAAATTGAAGTAAGTCGTTATGATTCAACCAGAGGTCGTATAATTTATCGACTCCGCAACAAAGAGTCGAAAGATTAGGTGTTTTTCAACTTCACTATTTCTTTCGCAGGAATACAATTCGAAATCGAAAATTTCAATAAACTTATTTTCTTCCAAGAAATGGATTCAAAATTAAAGTAAGGAGTGGCAAATATGAAAATAAGAGCTTCTGTTCGTAAAATTTGTGAAAAATGTCGATTAATCCGTCGTCGGGGACGAATTATAGTAATTTGTTCCAACCCAAGACATAAACAAAGACAAGGATAATAAGACTCGTTAAAGACCCAATATACAACTAAGAAGGGGGATCTTTTTTGACATGAAATGGATATATCCATATATCTCTGACTCAAATTTATGAGATGATAAAAGATGGCAAAAGCTATACCGAAAAAGGGTTCACGTGGACGTATTGGTTCACGTAAGAGTATACGTAAAATACCAAAGGGGGTTATTCATATTCAAGCAAGTTTCAATAATACCATTGTGACTGTTACAGATGTACGAGGGCGAGTGGTTTCTTGGTCCTCTGCCGGTACTTGTGGCTTCCGAGGTACAAGAAGAGGGACGCCATTTGCTGCTCAAACCGCAGCGGCAAATGCTATTCGTGCAGTAGTAGATCAAGGTATGCAACGAGCAGAAGTCATGATTAAAGGTCCCGGTCTCGGAAGAGACGCAGCATTACGAGCTATTCGCAGAAGTGGTATACTATTAACTTTCGTACGGGATGTAACCCCTATGCCACATAATGGCTGTAGACCCCCGAAAAAAAGACGTGTGTAGAAATAAAAATTGAAGATATTTCAATAGCAAGAGAAACAAGAGAGCAAGAGAAACAAGAGAAATAAATGATTCAATAATCAGATCAAATAATATTATTATGGTTCGAGAGAAAATAACAGTATCTACTCGGACACTACAGTGGAAGTGTGTTGAATCAGCAGCAGACAGTAAGCGTCTTTTGTATGGGCGCTTTATTCTGTCTCCGCTTATGAAAGGTCAAGCAGACACAATAGGCATTGCGATGCGAAGAGCTTTGCTTGGAGAAATCGAAGGAACATGTATCACACGTGCAAAATCTGAGAAAATCTCACACGAATATTCTACCATAATGGGTATTCAAGAATCAGTACATGAAATTTTAATGAATTTGAAAGAAATCGTATTGAGAAGTAATCTCTATGGAACTTGTGAGGCATCTATTTGTGTCAGGGGCCCTGGATATGTAACTGCTCAAGATATCATCTTACCGCCTTATGTAGAAATCGTCGATAATACACAGCATATAGCTAGCTTGACGGAACCCATTGAGTTGGTTATTGGATTACAAATAGAGAAGAATCGTGGATATCTTATAAAAGCGCCAAATACCTTTCAAGATGGAAGTTATCCTATAGATCCTGTATTCATGCCTGTTCGAAATGCGAATCATAGTATTCATTCTTATGAAAATGGTAACAAAGAGATACTATTTCTCGAAATATGGACAAATGGAAGTTTAACTCCTAAAGAAGCACTTCACGAAGCCTCCCGGAATTTGATTGATTTATTGATTCCCTTTTTACATACCAAAGAAGAAAATTTAAATTTAGAGGACAATCAACACATAGTTCCTTTACCCCCTTTTACCTTTTATGATAAATTGGCTAAACTAACAAAAAATAAAAAAAAAATGGCGTTGAAATCGATTTTTATTGACCAATCAGAATTGCCTCCCAGAATCTATAATTGTCTCAAAAGGT